ATCAAGCATTACTCTATCAATCACCATCTACTTCTACTTCAGAAATAGCTTATGAAACATTTTTCAAATACAAAAGTTCAGTATCTTCCCATGAATTAGTGAATTAGGCAGGATTCCCTTGGATAGAATCACAAACAGCATCATAAATTTCATCATAAAGTAAATGTGAACTACTTATTTATATAATACAAAAAAATGCGGGAGAGATAAAAAAGATGCAGGGTCGTTTGTCTGCTTGGCTAGTCAAGCATGGGCTAGTTCATAGATCTTTGGGTTTCGATTACCAAGGAATAGAGACTTTACAAATAAAGCCCGAGGATTGGCATTCCATTGCTGTCGTTTTATATGTATATGGTTACAATTATCTGCGTTCCCAATGTGCTTATGATGTAGCACCTGGCGGATTGTTAGCTAGTGTGTATCATCTTACGAGAATACAGTATGGTGTAGATCAACCGGAAGAGGTATGCATAAAAGTATTTGCCCCAAGGAGTAATCCTCGAATTCCGTCTGTTTTCTGGGTTTGGAAAAGTGCGGATTTTCAAGAACGGGAATCTTATGATATGTTGGGAATCTGTTATGATAATCATCCACGACTGAAACGTATCTTAATGCCTGAAAGTTGGATAGGATGGCCTTTACGTAAGGATTATATTGCCCCTAATTTTTATGAAATACAAGATGCTCATTGAATAATAAGAAGGGAAACGAATCTCCATTTTTATAACTCCAGATATTCAAAAAGTGTTTGTATGTTCTCTTCGAAATCAAACAGAGTAAGAGTATTTGAAGTTTCGGTCGTAGTATGGGATGTGCTAAATAAAATAAACAAAAACAATACAATTAGAGATTCATTGAGATTCTCAAATTTTGAGAATAGAATACTTATTTATTTTTCTTTTTTTGGATGGGCTGAGACAAAGCTAATAGGATGAATTAAAAGAGTTTCGCATTATGGAACTTTGTACCGCGCACATATCTTATACACATTCTATAGGGTCATGTAGGAAAGAATGAATAAATAGAATATGAAAAAAAGAAAATAACAAGAAATGAAAGGAGATCGGATTCTATTTGTACTCTATCTAAGATCAATCTTTGTTATTCCCATCCTTTAACTTCTTGAGACGAGACCTTTGGTTAGGTCTTTCAACCAACAAACAACCAGCTAATCAAACCTTTCAATTATGTATTTGAAACATGTTATGAAATATTAACATTCTTTTTGAACGAGAAGAGACACAGTATAAACAAATAAAAAAGGAGAGATCAAATATTGATTTTTTTTAGATATAATATACTCTTTCGACAATTTTGATCTACTCTTTCATTTTCTATATTCTTTGGATAATCTTTTTTCAGCGATAAAATAAAGAAATATCTTTCCAGATACCTAGATGGATAAGTATCTATAATGATCCATACTATTAATGAAGTGGATTCATATCAATTAATTTGTATGAATAGATCGATTAATCATGTGCCAGGAACCAGATTTGAACTGGTGACACGAGGATTTTCAGTCCTCTGCTCTACCAGCTGAGCTATCCCGACCATTACTTACGCATCATCCTCATTTTACTAGATGACTTGGTTCTATGTCAATTAAAAAGACGAAAAGGGTATTACAAAGTCTTATCCAATCCCCACAATTTCTTTGATTTTCAAAAGTTTTAATATGAGTAATGCTATTATTGATTGTGAATAGGGATTTCTTGCTAAAATGAAAAGATGTTCTTTTGTACGTGTATTCTATAACTCGAATATAGAATACACGTACAGATTTGTGTTACTAGAAAAAAAAATATCCACTTAGATACCTTTGTGAAACATAACGAATTTTCAACCGCTAAAAAAAAAAAGAATAGGATAAAAGAATAAGGAGTTAAACGGTACTTTTTGGGGATAGAGGGACTTGAACCCTCACGACTTCTAAAGTCGACGGATTTTCCTCTTACTATAAATTTCGTTGTTGTCAGTATTGACATGTAGAATGGGACTCTATCTTTATTCTCGTCCGATTAATCCGCTCTTCAAAAGATTTCTCAGACCATGGAGTAAATGATTTAATCAATAACTATTCGATTCTTTTTTCAACTTCGAATTGATTCACATCGTTTCGTTTTCATATAAAAAAATATGAGATTCGCGTCGTCATTAATCATTTGAGATAGTATTCAATACGTATGTATATAGGTTTATCCTTCATCTTTTCCCTTTCTGGAGTTTCGAGAAAAGAATTCCTTTACCAACGCAACATGCTCAACTCCATTTGTTAGAACAGCTTCCATTGAGTCTCTGCACCTATCCTTTATCCTTTTTTGATTCTTGCTTTATAAATCTTTTTCTTGCTTTATGAATCTTTGTTGTTTTGTTGGTTTTCCTAAAATAGGATTTGGCTCAGGATTACCCATTTTTTTGAATTCCAGGGTTTCTCTGAATTTGAAAGTTGTCACTTAGTAGGTTTCCATACCAAGGCTCAATCCAATTAAGTCCGTAGCGTCTACCGATTTCGCCATATCCCCCACTTTTTTCTATTTATGCTGAAATTGTTTAATTCAATTGTTTAACTCATTAGATACCGATTGGATTTCTATATAAACTATAGAAATCGGAGAACTATATTGATCCAATCAGATCAGAAATGATTCTAGCATTTCTGTATCCGCAATTCAATATAGATGGATAGGATCTATACCACATAACATATATATGCCTCTCGTACTCTCATTTTTCTCATACAATTTTGAATACTCAAACGGTCGATTCTTTTTTTTTTTTTTCATTGCATTTTTGAATTCAAATAACATTTATTTGACATTTTTTACTAACTCAAGTCTATTACTTTTCATTTTATCACTAATCTTTTTTTTTTTCTATTTAGAATAGTTTATTCCATAATTTACTTTTAGACTCAAATTGATAAGTATAATCGAACGAAATCGAATTTAGTAATTAAAGGAATATAGAATTTCCGAATCAGAGTCGAATCTTATTCTATATTCTAGAAACTATACATTTGGTTCTATAGATTAGAATTCTATAGAAAGTCGATTTTTTTTTTTTGAATTATCTTATAGAAAGAAAGCCCACGCTAACTAAGGAAAGGATAAGAATCAAAATGAAATGAAAGATACAATACAGATAAACGAAATCTCGATCATACTGAATGAGACATTCCTTTGTTGTCATTTCGAACAGAAAGTTGGAAGTAGAAGCTAAAGATGAAAAAAAAAAGAAAATATTACTAATGAAGATTAAGATATTAATTGTTGATAAACAGATAATTTATAAATAGATCAAAATGATATACCACTCTATAATTAGATATCACTATATTAATAGTTATGTTATGCTTGATTTTCTATTTTAGAATAATTAAACTTATTGGATTGAATTTATTTGAAATTCGACTTTTCTATATTCAATTCATAGAAATCCATATTTATTATTAATAGCTATTATTCTAATAGCTATTATTAATAGTTAAGATTCTAAGATTAATAGAAAAGATCCCAGGAGTTTAATAAATTCCTATGCATGTACAATGCTATTTCAGCCCGCTTAGCTCAGAGGTTAGAGCATCGCATTTGTAATGCGATGGTCATCGGTTCGATTCCGATAGCCGGCTTTTTCTATTTATTTTGATTTTTGACATGCTTGATATTGATTTTGAAATCAAAGAACATTGAAAAGTCTTTTTCCCCGTTTTCCAAAGGTCACCGATTTATATCTATTATGTCCTATTTCAATTCGGAATAAAAAAGGGAGGAGTTATATATATTTCTGCAGAACAAATCAATATCCCGACCCTTTTTTGTATTCTCTATTTTTATATATAGAAATAAAAAGCAAAACAAAAAAAAAAAAAAAAGATCCGGATATTGATTGATCCAATTCATCTCCTTATTCTTTCTTTGGAATACAATAATACTTCCGACATACTTCACTTCATCGGAATTTCGCTTTTTTTTTTTTTTATCATTTAGTTCAGTTTTATTTTAGGTTTATGAAATTTCATAAAAAAAGGAGTCTTTATGTCACGTTACCGAGGTCCTCGTTTCAAAAAAATACGGCGTCTGGGGGCTTTACCAGGACTAACTAGTAAAAGGCCTAGAACGGGAAGCGATCTTAGAAACCAATCACGCTCCGGGAAAAAATCTCAATATCGTATTCGTTTAGAAGAAAAACAAAAATTGCGTTTTCATTATGGCCTTACAGAACGACAATTACTTAAATACGTTCGTATCGCTGGAAAAGCCAAAGGGTCAACAGGTCAGGTTTTACTACAATTACTTGAAATGCGTTTGGATAACATCCTTTTCCGATTGGGTATGGCTTCGACTATTCCTCAAGCCCGCCAATTAGTTAACCATAGACATATTTTAGTTAATGGTCGTATGGTAAATATACCAAGTTATCGCTGCAAACCACGAGATATTATTACGGCGAGGGATGATCAAAAATCTAGAACTATGATTCAAAATTATCTTGATTCCTACTCCCATGAGGAAGTGCCAAAACATTTGACTCTTCATCCATTCCAATCTAAAGGAGTAGTCAATCAAATAATCGATAGTAAATGGATCGGTTTGAAAATAAATGAATTGCTAGTCGTAGAATATTATTCTCGTCAGACTTAACTTAAACCTATTAAAAATAAATAAAATAAGAAGGGTTCGGACAATTTGACCCAGTAAAAAAGGATGCAAGGTAAGGGATAAGGATCTTATCCGGGGATCTTTCTCCCATTCATTTATCATAGATCAGTAGGGAGATTTCATCCCTTGTACGCGATTTCCAGTCTATTACGTATGTATGTATAAGGAATAGAATAGCGAATCTATATCAAAGAAAGTTCTAACTTTTCGAATAAGGATATGCGTTGTTATTTGATTTGATACATTGGGGTCAGTAACATTGGTAAATTAGTTGTAGGTACGGAAAGAGAGGGATTCGAACCCTCGGTAAACAAAAGCCTACATAGCAGTTCCAATGCTACGCCTTGAACCACTCGGCCATCTCTCCTACATAATGATTATGTCCCAACAACCGAGTGAATAGCGAGTCATTCATACTCGATTCTTAGATAGTTCTGCATAATTAATTAAATTCGAAATCGAAAACTAAAAAATAGAAAACGAATATAAATAAAATCTTTTCATCACATCAATTTCCCTTGAACCCGGTGGATAAAGATAATCTTTTTTTTTTTTTAATGAGTCTGTTTTTATGTTATTTCGTACTGTGTAATTCCTTTTTTGGGGGGATGATTTTCTTTCTCACGAGAGGTAATGAAAAGAATTATAGAATGAATTACTATCTATGCCTAGATCGAGGATAAATGGAAATTTTATTGATAAGACCTTTTCGATTGTAGCCAATATCTTATTACGACTAATTCCGACAACTTCAGGCGAAAAAGAGGCATTTACCTATTACAGAGATGGTGCGATTTGATTATTATTTTTTTGATTTCACTTATCTTTTTCTTTTCGATTTTAGTTACTGCTTTCAGTCTTAGAAGAAAGACACATGATTCGGAATAGAAAGAAAAAAAGTTATTGAAATAAAAAAATCTATGCTTTTTGAAGGTGAAGTTTGTCAAAAAAAAAAAAGAAACAATCCCTTCTGTCGTGTATCCCCGATTAATGCAGCCTCAGATGCTTTAATTGTCGATCTAGTATTGAGCGAAAGGTTACACCTAGGAGGTGGAGGTCAACCCTACTCCATTAGTACCAATAGGTGGCATAAGGGAAGAAGCACTACGCCTAGAAATCAACAACACGAAAACTTTGTTATAAATTATCCCCTTTCCTTATTGAATTGAGATCGGACTTAAGAAGAATGGTTGGGCCAACAAACATCCATCTCGTTCGTATTTTGGATACCCATAGAACCATCGAAGACTGTTGAAGTGACGAATTCCTGGAAATTAAAGGGCGTGGGGACAAAGAAATTGTTGAAGTTACCATTTTTTTTTATCTAGTATCAAATCAACATTTTGATGGTAAGAAAAGATCTTTTGCAGAAGGGTTGGTTAGAAATTTCTTGTAAAAACACTAGCCCCGCTCAGTTAATAACGAGAATATTTCCATTTTTTTTTGATTCCATGTATTATTCTCATTATGCACATAAGGGAGGAGCCGTATGAGGTGAAAATCTCACGTACGGTTCTGGAACGGAGATTTTTTGAATCGAAGACGACCGTAACGGATGTCGGCTCAATCCGAAGGAAATTATGCGGAAGCTTTACAGAATTATTATGAAGCTATGCGACTAGAAATTGATCCTTATGATCGAAGCTATATACTCTATAACATAGGTCTTATCCACACAAGTAATGGAGAACATACAAAAGCTTTGGAATATTATTTTCGGGCACTAGAACGAAACCCATTCTTACCCCAAGCTTTTAATAATATGGCTGTGATCTGTCATTACGTGCGACTATCTCCACTATAGAAAGAAAAAGCAAAAAGAAAAGAACGAATCCGCTAGTAAATACTAGAAAAAAAATTCCTAGAAAAAAAAAGGATTTCTACATATACATCGTCCAAAAAACGATTTTTATCAGCTGTAGCAAAAAAAAAAGGAACTTCATATCATAGAAGTTGAAACATGAAGAAATAGATATGCCTAGATACTTTATTCTATGGATAAAGAATTCAATTGATAGAGAAAGCACCGTAAAGATCCATTAGTGAGGTTTTACGCCGATCCAATAAGAACTGCTTATTTTTTTATGATATAGATATAAGAGAAAAGTTAGGAATTCACTTATGTAATAAAGTCGATCCCCTAAGGTATTGAGCAGCGGTGTAGCATCAGATCCCAAAGATAGTAAGTCTTTTCTTTATTATGAAGAAAAGTCTTTTTCAAAGATTCTATATAAATTTCTCTATGAAAGCGAGATAGTTACCTTTCAGAAAATTCTAACGACAGTGGAAATACATATGCTTTTTCGGAAGGTGGGAGAAAAGATAAAACTAAAAAAAAAACGGATTAGTAATCAAAATTTTAGTTTGAAACTCATGAAATTGATTTCTTTTGGTTAACCCGAGAAAAAAGGGGGGATACATATATGATAAATCTCATTCACTTAGATATGGTAGATTAAAAAATAGGACACCACAAGAATTGAATGCTGAGCCGTATGAGATAGGAAACTCTCAAGTACGGTTCTAAGGGAAGGAATTGACTCACCTATTCCGACCGGGGAGAACAGGCCATTCGACAGGGAGATTCTGAAATTGCGGAGGCTTGGTTCGACCAAGCCGCTGAGTATTGGAAACAAGCTATAGCGATTACTCCTGGTAATTATATTGAGGCTCAGAATTGGTTGAAGATCACGAGGCGTTTCGATTAAGAACACTCTTTTTTTTTTCACTTTTCTCTATATAAATTAATTATATTGTTTTTTGTTGGCTTCATCAGTCAAATAAAACGAAGCATTTATTTGGGAAAAACCAATCCAAAAATTTCATTATATCCCCTTTC